CCCCCCCCTTACAGGGGGGGGCGGTGGCCTATAGAAATATTAATTATATTTTATATAATTATTTATTTTATTGATTATATTTAAATATAACTAATCTTTATATTATCAAATATTTATAAACAAAATAAAATGATCCCAAACATTATACAATTTAACTGTATTTAAATAAGGGGAATTATTATATATTATTATTAATTAAATATATAACATTATTTTTATTATATATAATATTTTTTTTATATATTTATTTATATTAAAATATATTATTATTAAGAATTTTTTATATAACCCCCCCCCCAACCCTTTAAGGGTTGGGGGGGGAGAACTCGAAAAATAATAAAATAATATATATAGAATATACAATAATAATAATAATAATAAATAATATATTTGTGAGTAGTCCAAATATTATATTATATTATATTATACAGTTAATTAAATTAAATTAAAACTGTATTTAAATATAATTGTTGGGTTTATTAATAAAACAGTATATTAATTAAAATATTAAAAATTTAATATATTAAAATATTATACTTTATTTTTATTTTATATATATTTTTATATATAAAAATAAGTTTAGCCACCCCCCAATTCTTTAAGAATTGGGGGGGGTAGACCTGTAGAATTATTAATAATATATTAAATAAGTATTATAAAATTTAAATATAATAATAATAATTAATTAATTAATTAATTATTATAATTTAGAAATAAATAATCTTGATACATATAATCTTAAAATTTTAGGTAAGAAGAATTGAGCAAATAATACTAATAATACAGTAATTAATAAGAAACCATATGTTAATTGGTTTAAAAAGTAAAATGGTACTAATTGTGGCATAGTATTATATAATTATATTTTTAATAAATATACAACATTATTTATATATTATTATTTATATAAATAATAGAATTATTATTTTTATATTATAACTTCTTAGTATATATTTTATATTATATTATATTATATTATATTATATTACTAAGTTTTTATTTATATTATTATGTTTTTATTTATATATATATATATTTAAAATATATAATTTATTACAAATAAAAAAAATATATATATATAATCATTATTTATATTTAAATAAACAAAAATATATATAATTAATAATATAAACCCGGTAAAATAGTCACAAATATTATATTATATTACACAGCTGATTAAAGCTGTGTTTAAATGTGACCGCCGGGAACATTAAACATATATATATATATATATATATGGACTATTATATGAAAAAAAAAGAATAAATATCTTTCTTTTATTTATATTATATTGATTATTATATTATATTAATATTTATTATTATTATTATAAATATAATTAATTTATATTAATAAAAATATATATATTATCTCTTAATTTTTATTTTTAATATAATAGAGAGCTATTATTTATATTTATTTACCTTAATGGTTTTAAACACAGATTAACTTAACTTAACTTAACTTAACTATATAATATTTATGTAGATTTTTATTATTTAATTAATAATATTAATTAATTAATTAATTAAATATAATAAAAAAGATTAATTTATATATATAATATATATACCTCTCTGGATCCCCTGCTTGTTGTATATGGGGGTATTTATTAATTAATTTAAATAAATAGTTAATAAATTAAGTTAAACTTTTTCCATTTTTATTAACAAGAAAAGGATTGATTTAATTTTATAATAAGTATATATAATTAATTAAATATAATATATAATAAAAAGATTTATTATTTTTATAAAAAAAAAAAATTATTATAAAAATAAATAATATAATTAATTAATTTAAATAAATACTTAATAAAATAAGATAATCATAAATATTATATTACATAGTCCCTGTTTTTAAATAATAGTATTAAAATGTAAATAAATATAAATAATATATAAATATATATATAAATATTATATAAATATATATAATATTATATAATAAACTTGGAAAAATATTATATTAGCCACCACCACCCCCCTTATGGGGGGGGGGGTGGGGGCTGATTAAAGCTATGTAATGTTTAGGCTACTAAATATTAATAATAATATTATATAATAAATATTAATAATAAATATAAAATAATAATAATATAAATAAAGAATATATATATATGAAAAAAAGAATATAAAAAAAAAATAATTATTTATATAAAAAAATTAATAAATTAAATATAAATATAAAAAAATAAATTTTAATATATATATAAATAAAATAAAAAAATAATTAAATAAATAAAAATTAAGATTGTACTGCTGGAGTATTAAATGTATGAACAGCAGGAGGAGAAGTTAATAAGAATTCGATAGATGAAGATTTAATAGTATTTAAAGTAAAAATATCATTAGATTCAACAAAATCGGGAGCTTTAGCATATAAAACTGATTTATTAGAAGCTTTATTTTCTAAACCATTAACTAATTGATCATATACAATATAAATAAAGAAGAATAATGAAACAACAGCAATGATAGAACCAATTGAGGCTACATAGTTTCAACCAGCAAAAGCATCAGGATAATCAGGAATTCTTCTAGGCATACCATTAATACCTAAGAAATGCATAGGTAAGAAAATAGTATTAGCACCTACAAAAATTAATCAGAATTGAATTTGAGCTAATTTTTCATTATAATATAAACCTAAGATTTGAGGACTTCAATAGTAGTAACCTGCAAATAATGAGAATACAGCACCCATTGATAATACATAATGGAAATGACCAACAACATAGTATAGATCATGGAAAGCTACATCTAATGATGCATTAGCTAATGCTACTCCTGTTAAACCACCTACAGTAAATAAAAATAAGAAAGCAATTGCATATAACATAGGAACTGCTAATCTAATAGAACCACCATAAATAGTAGCTAATCAACTAAAAATTTTAATTCCTGTAGGAATAGCAATAATCATTGTAGCTGATAGGAAATATGCTCTAGTATCTGCATCTAATCCTACAATATACATATGATGTGATCATACTAAAAATCCTAATAAACCAATAGATGCCATAGCATATACCATTGATACTTCACCAAATACAGGTTTTTTTGAATATGTTGATACTACATGTGATACAATACCAAATCCAGGAATAATTAAAATATAAACTTCAGGGTGACCAAAGAATCCATCGTACATATAATATATTATTTTTTCACTCTTTTTACTTATTTTTATATAATATTTATTATTATAAGTATTTTTTTTTATAATATATTATTTATCATTATATTGATAACCAATATATATATTATATTATATATATATTGAGACGCCGACTGTACATTAATTAATTAATAATTTATTAATCATTATTAATTAACCACCGATAAAGCAGTCTGTAGCGATTACTTATTTAACCGACGGTCTTAATTTTTGAGATATCTTTGACCGTACTATCAGTGTCGCATTAATCTATTTTATAATAAAATTATTATTTTGTTTTTTATTAATATAAAAAATAATTTTTTATATAAATAATTTTATTATTTATATATTATTTTATTATAAATATATTTATATATTATTATAGTTATAATAAAACCAGCTATACAATATAAAATAATCATAAATATTACACAGCTTATTTTATTTTATTTTATTAAAGTTGTATTTGTATTTGTATTTGTATTTGTATTTATATTTGTATTTGTATTTACTAAGAAGATAATTTAAATCTTCCTTTCCATTTATTTTATTAATAAATGAAAGGGTTTTATTTATATAATTAATTAATATATAATAAATGTTATAAATACTATTTACCCCTTATTTTTATTTTAATTTGTAATATAATGTAATATTATGTGGGTATTTATTATATATTAATTTTTAAGTATTATTATTTATTATATATATATAAAGATATATTTTTATAATATAAATATTAGATTATATCAAAAAGTTAATTTTAACTATATTTAATATAAATAATTAAATATTATTTTGTTTTTTATTTATATAAAAAATTATACACAGCTTAGATTATATTATCTATGTTTAAATAAATAGAATAATAATAATAATAATGTGACCGCTAATTTGTTATAATATAATTAATATAATAAATATAAATATATATATTTTTTTCATTTAATTAATTAATTTCATTTAATTTAATTAATAAACGCTAGATATATAAATAAGTATATATAATAGTTATAATAAATTAATACTAAGAAATAATATATTTTTAATAATAAATTATATTATTATATAATAATAATAATAGAATTATTATTTATTTATATAGAATTATTTCTTTTATTCCTAAGGGTCTACCACTATCCTTTAAAAGGGGACAGTGGCTAATTTATAATAATAATATAATATAATATAATATATAATTATTTATTTATAAATATTATATATATATAAATTATATATATATTAAAATATAATTTGAAATATATAATAAATATAAATATAATAGTAATAGTAATCTAATAGTAATAGTAATAGTAATCTAATAGTAATATAATAAAAATTAATTAATAAATTAATTATTTATTTATTTATTTTACTAATATTTCTAATATTATCTAATATAATAGATAATTTAGATTTTCTAATATTTTTATTTAAAGAATTATTTAAAGCTATATCAATAAAATTTAATCAATTATTATAAACAGTTAATTTATAACTTCTTAAAGGATATTTATTAAAATATAATCTTAATTTAGAACAAGCTTCTAAACTACTAATTCTTATTTCAAAAACATTATTAGTTTTTGAAGAATGTTTATAAAGACCTCCTGCTTTATTATTATTAATTAATTCTCTTAATAATTCTAAAATAAGATCTAAAATAATTTTATTAGCAATATATTTTTGATTAATATTAAAAATAGCTCTATAAAAACTTTGAGTTTTACCTACTGAAAAGCAACCTTCACCATCAGTAAAACCAGCTAATCAAGCATTATCTAATCTAGGTAATTTACAATTATTAATAATAACAATATTTTCTTCATTATTTTTTATTAATTTTATATTTATATTAGAAATAAATATAGATAATTTAATATATCTTACAGGTAATAGAGTATTACCATTAAATAAATGAATTAATAATTTTACATCTAGTTGATTATAAACTTGTCATCTATAATTTTCTAATTTATTAGAATTAATAACTACATTTCCTATAGATAAATTATTTTTAATATAATTTAATAGAGATAAATCTTTTTTATGTGAAGTAATAACAGCATATAAATTATTATTTTGAGGAATAAGTAAACATCCATCTGCTTCAAAAAAACCAATAAATCATTCTAAAAATTCTTTTGAAGGTAATTTATTATTTGGTTTATTCTTTTTATATTCTTTATAAAATTTATCAAAATTATATGGAGATTTATCTCATTCTCAATTATATTTTGAAATATCCTCATTTGTTAAATCTAATAATGATTTTTTTAATAGATTATTTGTTATATTTGTTAAATCTTTATTTTTTGTTATTTTTATTATATTATTTTTTATTATTATTATAATAATTATTATTATTATTATATTTATTAATATCATTATTATTTTATTTATACTACGATCTTTTCTAAAGAATAAATGCTGATATAACACAGGGTCACCACCACCAGCTACTTCAAAGAATGAAGTATTAAAATTTCTATCTAATAATAACATTGTAACACCTGCTGATAATACAGGTAATGATAATAATAATAAGAAAGCTGTAATAAAAATAGCTCATACAAATAATGGTAATTTATGCATTGTCATACCATTTGTTCTCATATTTAATGTTGTTACAATGAAATTAATAGCACCTAATAATGATGAAATTGATGTTAAATGTAATGCAAAAATTGCTAAATCTACACTAGGTCCTGAATGTGCTTGAATAGATGATAAAGGAGGATATCTTATTTGTTAATTCAATATATTACTATATTGTTCGGACTATTCCTTAAATTAAAATATTATATTATCTAATTAATATAATATATTATATTATTATTAATATAAAAAGAAATATAATATTTTTTAGATGATTTATTTTATAAAAATTATGTTTAAATATATTATTATACCAAATATATAAATATTATATAATTATTTATTTATATTTAAGTAATAAATTATTAATTTTTAATAATTTAAGATAATTTATTTTATATTTTATATAAGTTCTAGATCAAATTTTATATTCATAACTTTTTAAACCTAAAAATATAGATTTATAATTATTATATATAAAATAATTAATAATATATTCAATATTAGAATTATTAGTTGTTTTTAATATATAAAATATATTTATATTATTAAATGATTTTATAATAATAGAAGAATTAATATTTAATAATAATTTAATACTATATATAACAATATAATCTAATTTTAGTATTAATATAAAAGAATGTATATATCTTAAAGGATTAGATGATTTTTTAATAATATAAAAAGATCCTTTAGCTTCAATAAAACCAATTAATCATGATTTAGTTATAATATTATTAATATCATTAATTAAAATAGAATTAATATTATTAAAAATATCTTTATGAGGATAAATTAATATACCATCATTAAGATTTATTAAAAGATAAAGTTCTTTTATATTTCATTTTTTATAAATATTTTTTCAAATATCTGAGATATAAATATTATTATTTATATATAAATCTAAATAATATATATTATTTATAATATTATTAATTATTAATAATTTATTATTTTTAGTTAATAAATTATTATTATTAATTAATAAACATTCTTTAAATTTTAAATAATTATATCTTTTATTAGTTAATAAAGGATATTTATCAAAAATAGGAATAATAATATTTAATAAATGTTTTTGATCTTTAATTAAATAAAAAGCTATATTATTATTATAAATTACAGAACCTACTCCTAAATAAGATTTAATTTTATATAATAATTGAGTATTTTTTTTATTTAATAAAATTTTATATGTTAAAATAATATTATTATGAGTCATATTAATATTAAATATACCATTACCATCAGTAAAACCTACTAATCATTCATTTATATTAAAATAATTTTTATTTATTTTTTTTGTTAGATAATTTTTTTTTAATTTTGTCACGTTTAGTCTCTGAAATATTAAATAATATAATTTAATACTGGCATATAAACCTATAATATTAAACATTTTTACTAATTTATTAATATAAATTGAGTATTTTAATAGATATATAATATAATTATATAAGGTCTTCCATGCATCGAGTGACATTTTATAACTGCATATCATTTCATTTATAATTACAGTTCATCCTGTACCTGCTCCTGATTCAACTAATGTAGAAGTTACTAAACATACTAATGCAGGAGGTAATAATCAAAAACTAATATTATTTAATCTTGCAAATGACATATCAGATGCACCAATCATTAAAGGTAATAAATAGTTCATTTTATTATAATCTTTCAATTATATTTGGACTATATCTTCAACCTCCCTTTTTTTAAAGAAGGTGCAACACGTGTAGTCTCTGAGGATCCTACATAATAATTTATAAAATATATATTATATATATTTTTACATATTTTACTTTTTTTTATAAAATTTATTATTATTTGGTTTCCTGCGGATTGTCCATATTTATCTTCCTAATCTTTAAAAGATTTATTTACTCCGACACAAATAATAACAAACACAGATTTAATTAACTCTTCGGGTCCCCCCGAATCCTTTAAGAATTGGATTGTATTGGGGGAACTGTATAATATTTGTGCGGGTATTTATTTACCCCGCCGGTCACAAACACAGATTTAATTAACTGTGTTTAAATGTGCCGGCGGGTATTTATTTATTTATTTGAAGAAATTATTCATAATAATTTTTAATATTATAATACATTTATAACTTAATTAAATTTTTTAGAATATTATATTATGACTTTAGGATTTTCCCGCATATAGTGTTGTAATAATAATATATTTTACAATATATTACGGCAACTTATTAATAATCTCGTTATACTTTTTATATTATGAGATTATATATTCATAAATATATTATGAATTTTAAAGGGTAAAAAGTAATAATAAATAATTTATTTATTTTCTAAATATGTATTTTTTAAATGATATCAAGTAAATGTAGTTCTAGTTTTATTATAATCTTTACGTAAATTTAAACCTAATTCTCAACTACTATTAGGTTTTATACTTTGATTCTCATTATTAATTAAAATAACTAATTTAGATCAATCTAAAAAATCTAAATGTTTAGATGATAATAAAGAATATTTATTAAAGTATTTTATAACTTTAATATTTTTATATAGATTAGCTACTATTACTTTATAACTATAATATAGTTTATATGTATTATTAAGAGATAATAGTAAATTTAAATTACGTTCTCTACTATATAAATTAACATTAAAATATAGTGCAATTGCAGACATAATATTAAAATAAGATAAATTAATATTATTATTAGAATTATTATTAGAATTTTTTCTTAATTCTAAATAATAATAAGGCATTGCTCTACTAGAACGATTTTTACCATTTATTAAATTAATAGAAAAATTACCATTTGCATCAGTCATACCAGCTAATCAAGCATTTGAACCAATATCTGATGTATCTAATGGTTTAATTTTAATATTCTCTATATTTTTTAATTTATTATGTACAATTTTTGTTGAATTAATATAATTATTTATAAATTCAGCACCTTTCACAAATGCTTCATATTTAGGTGTTCTCATATATCCATTAATAATATTTAATAATGTATATACACCTTTTAAATCATGAATAAGTCATAATACATAATTACGATTCATTTTTTTATATACTTTTCCACATTTAGTTAAATTACATAAATAATTAGCTAATTCTAAATCTTCTAATTTAAATACTACAATAATTATTGATCTATATTTAAGTTTTTTTATTGAGGATGAATTTTTAATTAGAATAGTTCCATTACCTTCAATTAATCCAGCTAAATAAGATCCTAAATTATTATTTAATTTTAGATTATTAATATTATATTCTTTATTTTCTATTACTTTATTATTATTACTTTCATATCTTTTTTGTTTACCAAACCCTCCAATTAATGCAGGCATTACTAAGAAGAAAATCATTAATACTGCATGTCCTACTACTAATACATTAAATAATTGATTATTACCACCTAAATATTGTACACCTGGAGCAGCTAATTCTAATCTAATAATTAATGACATTGCTGTACCAGCCATACCACAAAAAATTGCAAAGATAAAGTATAATACTGCAATATCTTTCGCATTTGTAGAATATAATCATCTTTGTACCATATTGATTATATCTTACTTTATTAATTTTATTAATATATATATATATATTCATTTTTTTTATATACCTTTTTTTATATATATTTTTTAATTATTATTTTATACTATATTTTTTATTATTATATATTTATTGATTTTTTTTTTATATAATAAACATACTTTTTTATATTTATATTTATATATAATATATTTTTTATGTTACTTATAATAGTTAGTCCTCCCCCTATCCTTTATAAGTTGGGGATCCGAAGAGTTATTTATTATTATTTTTATTATATATTTATTATAATATATATTATTTATTATATATAATTATTATTATATTTAATATATATATATTTTCGGCTCCATTTATTATATATATAAGTGGAAAATTTATTATATTATTTATATATTATTATTATTATTTATTATATATATATATATTTATATATTTTTATTTTTTTATATATTATATATATATATATTTATTATTTATTATTTTTTATTTATTCATTTATCCTCCCTATAAAGTAAAGTAGCATAAATATAGCTGATTAAAGCTATGTAATATAATATAATATTTGTGACCATCGGGTTTTTATATATTTATTAATTAATTAATTAATTAATTAATATATATATTATTAAAATATAATTATTTATTATATTTATTATACTAGTTAAATAAAATAATTAGAAATATTATATTAACTCTTCAGGTACTATTAAAATTTATTTATTTATTCATTTATTCATAATTTATTAAAATTATATTTAAATAAATAAATATATCACTTTATTAAATATATAACTTTATTATTATATACTTAAATATTTAAATATTATTATTATATTTATTATATTAATAAAATATATTATATATATAGAAATTATATAAAAAGAAACACCCATAATTAATAAATAAGAATAAATAAGAGAGATTTAATTATTTATATTAAATATTTATATATATTATTATTATATATTATTATTTATTATATATTATATATATATATATATATATATTATTTATATATATTATTTATTATATATTAATTTTTTATATATATATTATTATTTATTATTTATTATATATTATTATTAACTCTCCGGGGCCCCCCACTCATCGGTGGGGGGCCCCTTATTTATATAATTTATAAACAAAAATAAAATTATAATTTATATATTTTATATTAAAAATATATTTATTATATTAATTAAATATATTATATATTTATTATATTAATTTATTAATATTATATATTTATTATATTTTAATAAGAAAGAAAGAAAAAAAAAAAACCTCTTCCCTTATAGATTATAAATGTAAAGGGAAGGACTCGGATAGAATATATTATATTATTTTTGTATATATTTATTATTATATATTTAGTAGATATATATTTATTTATATATAAATATAATCCTCATTAATATAATAAAATAAACTTATATAATTTATTATTTTATAATAAAACTAAATTATTTATTATTTATATAAATATACAATAAATATTTATTATTAGATTTTTTCAGATAGGATAGATTCGAACTAACTAACTCTTTCTCCCAAAGAAAGCGCCTGACCCTTTGGCTTCTATCTGTAATTATATATATTATATTATATTTTTATATTATTTTATTATATATTTAAGCATATTTTTGTTTTATTATTAATTATATATTATTAATTATATATTTATTTTTATTTATTAATAATATATATAATATTTATTTATTTCACTAATAGTTTATTTATTAATTATTTTTATTAATATATATTATATATATAATAAAATTATTATTTATATATATATTATATATATAAATTTATTTTACTATAAATTATTATATTTATAAAAGGAAATTAATTAATTAATTAATTAATAATATATTTATTAAGCTTTTTATTTCCAGATATATTCTTTATTATTATTTTTATTAATAATAATTAATAAAGTTACCTAATTAATTTATTTATTATAATAATAAATATAACTAAAAAAGAATATATTATATATTTATATTAATTACTTTATTTATATTATATTATATATTATATTTATTTATTTATATTTTTTATATAATAATATAATATAATATAATTTATATATTTATGACTTTCCTATATATATAATAATAATAATAATATATATATATATATAATATATATAATATAGCAATAATACGATTTGAACGTATAGAATTAGGTCATGAGCCTAATATGTTAACCAATTACATCATATTGCATTTATTACTTATAATTATTATAAATATAAAATATAATTATATAATTTTATATAATATATTTATTTTTTATTAATATATTATTTTTTATTATATAAAATAACAATTTATTTTATTATCCCTACGATAATTATATATATATAACACTGAGTATCTTTATTTTGACCCCGGCAAAATAGTCCCAAACATTATACAGCTAATTAAAGCTGTGTTTAAATGGGGCCATTTTATTTTGCTGGGTTTTTATTATTATAAAAAACTATATTATATTTCCCCGTGGCCTAAACATTACACAGCTCTCCGGGCCCCCCACCCAACCCTTTAAGGGTTGGGGGGGCAGTGACTTTAATCAGCTGTGTTTAAATAGGATTATTTTTATTTATTATTATTTAATAAATATAATATAATATAATATAATAATTACAAATATTATATTACATAATTTTATTATATTTATATATAATAAATATTATAGTAAATTAATCTATAAAAATAAATCTCTCAGTCTATTAATATAAAAAAAAAAATCAAAGAAAGATCTTTTTTATTTATATTTTTTTTATTATTATTTTATAATTTATATATATATATATTATTATTATTATTTATATATATAAATAAATAAATAAATAAATAAATACCCGCCGGCACAAATATTATATTACACAGTCCCCCGCCCCCCCCCTTTAGGGGGGCGGGGGACCCGAAGAGTTAATTAAATCTGTGTTTGTGACCGGCGGGGTAAATAAATAAATAAATACCTATTGATATATTTAAATATAATTAATATAATTTATATATTTTTTTTTAATTATTAATAAGAGAACCTATTTATAATTATTTTATTAGTTCCCCCTGCTCATCAATAATAGTTTAAAGAAGAGATAAATAAATAATTATTATATATATATATTATTAATATATAATATAAATTATTAATATATAATATAGGCATCTGTTTTATTTATAAAACCCTATAAATATTTAATAATTATAAATATTATATTATATATCTAACTTTTAAAACCTTTATCTTTCCTTAATTTATTTATTAAAATGTATATTATCTATTAAAATGTATATTATTTATTAAAATGTATATTATCTATTAAAATGTATATTATTTATTAAAATGTATATTATTTATTAAAATGTATGTTATTTATTAAAATGTATATTATTTATTAAAATGTATGTTATTTATTAAAATGTATGAAGAAAGAGAAGAATATGTTTAATTAAATTAATAAATATATTATTTTACTTTATTAAATAATTATATAATTATAATAATTATATATATATTTATTATATATTATTATTATTATTTATTTATTAATATTATATATAATATTATATGTTATATATTATATATTATATGTTATATATATTTAATTATCAACCTTCCTTTTATAATAACTTATAAATTTATATATATACTTAAATAATTAATAAAATTATATTTACCCCGCACAAATATTATATTACACAGATTTAATTAACTCTTCGGGTCCCCGCCCCCCCTTAGGGGGGCGGGGACTGTGTAATATTTGTGCGAATATTTATTAAAAAAAATACTTTAATAATTTATTAATATAATATTTCCATTTAAACACAAATTAAATTAAAATTGTGTAATATTTTATTTTATTTTATTTTATTTTATTTATTTATAATATATATATATAGAAAGTAAGGAATAAAAAAAAGTAAGTATAAAAAAAATATAAAATATTATATATATAATTTATATATAATATAATAAAAATAATAAAGGTTATATAAATTATATATATTTATAATATAAATATATTATTTATTTATTATAATAATATAATCATTTTTTGTTATTTATAAATTAAAACCTAAAGATAAATATATTTTCCCATTATTTAAACATAGTTCCCCCCAATCCTTAAAGGATTTGTGGGCCCAGAGAGGGAAAGATTTAATTAAATTAAAATTGTGTAATATAATATTTTATTTTACCGAAAAAAATAATTACAAATATAATTAATTTACTATAATATTTATCAAAAAGATATTTATTTATTATTATTTATATATATAATAATTATAAAAAACCTCTTTAATTAAACAAATAAACCTAAAGATTATATTATATTATATTATATTAATATAAAAAAGCTCCCGTCAGTTATGAATAGGGGGAAGGGGAAAAGAATATAATATTAATAAAAGAATATTATTAAAAAAAGAATATTATTACAATAATAAATAATTAAAAATAATAAAAAATAATTTATTATTTATTAACTCTACCAACATAGAATAATACATTTTCAATAGTAGAAACAACAGGTACAATAACTAAGAAGTAAGCAAAGTATAAACCTGTAGCAATTTGTCCCATTAATACAAATGGAACTTCAACATGAATTTCACCAATATGTCCTAATAAAACAAAATTACAAATAAATGTAAAGAAGAAAAATTTAGATAAAACTTTAAATGTATTACCTCTAACAACACTTCTATCAGTATAAGGTAATACTAATAATACTAAAATAGCTGCAAACATTACAATAACCCCCATTAATTTATCAGGAATAGATCTTAAAATAGCATAAAATGGTAATAAGTATCATTCTGGTACAATAGAAGCAGGTGTAACTAAAGGATTACCTGGAATATAATTATCAGGATGACCTAAAGTATTAGGTGAAAAGAATACAAATAATGAGAAAAAGATTAAAAATGCAAAAACAGTTACTAAATCTTTAAAAATAAAATAACCATGCATAGGTAATCTATCTAAATTACCTGTAACACCTAATGGATTAGATGAACCATGTACATGTAATGCCATTAAATGCATAATTACTGCAGCTGCAATAATAAATGGTACTAAATAATGAAAAGCAAAGAATCTTTGAATTGTAGGATTTGATACTGAGCTATAAAATGTTGATAGTTACATATAATATTTTTTATTATATTCTTACTATACTCAATATATCACTATATTGTTCGGACTATATCTTAATCCTTTATGCTTATATATATTATTTATATATTATATTTATAAACTATAAAAAATTTTTATAAACCCAGCAAAATAAAATAAAATGATCCCAAACATTATACAGCTTTAATCAGCTGTGTTTAAATAGACCATTTTTCTGGGGATATATTACACAGTTAAATTATGTTTAAATAATAGATAAATATATTGATTTTTTATTTTTTTATAAAATCTTATTTTATATATATATTTTATATATAAATAAATTATATAAATAAACTTAATATTATAATAAATAAATAAATATTATATTATATTATATTATAAAAAAAAGATATTATAAAATAAATATATTAATTAATAATTTTGAGGAATATTAATATTATTATTATATTTAGAAATAAGACGTAATTCTTTTAAAAATAATAAATATTGTAATTTTTTATATCCTAATAATTTAATAGGATTTTTATTTATAAATTTTACAATATTTGAAATACCTCTAATACTTTTAAGAGTAACTCTTGAATTATTATCTTTATTGGTATAAATATTCTGATTAATTTTTAAATAAATTCTAATAGCATTTAAAATTTCAAAACCATTAGTTTGAGATACTTCAAAACTAGCTACTTTTGAATTAATTTTTAGAGTATAAATATTAAAAGAACCTTTAGCTTCAATAAAACCAATTAATCACGAAGAAAAATAATCTTTATTTAAAATATTTTCTAGAGTATATAATGATTTTAAAGAACGTAGATAATTATGTAAATCATTATAATATTTAATATCTTTTAATAAATTATCTTTAAAAAATAAATAATCATAATATTTATTAGTTAACATAGGATATTTATCAAAAATAGGAATAATAATATTTTTTAAATGATTTTTATTTCTTACATTAAATCTACATATTTCTTTAATAGAACCATCTTTATTTTTAATTCTTTTAATAGAAATTTTACCAACTCCAATAATATTTTTAATTTTATATAATAATTTAATATCTCTAATATTTATTTCAATACCTAATTCATATAATAAATATTTACCTTTTTTAGAAATAGTTATTCAACCATCTCCTTCAAATAAACCAACAATATAAGCATAAATAGGATTATCTGTGTTTAATTCATGATTTTTATCATGAATAATAGTATTTATATTAATACTATTAAGTCTCTGAATAATTAATATTTTAATAAATTTAATATATAAATCATAATTATTATAAATATTAATCACTGCTGATTTTCTTCTTATAATTAACATTTTTACTTTATTATTTTTATTTCAAATTATATTATTATTAATAATTAATTGAATAATATAGTAGTTAATTATTAATATGAAGACGTTCCAGCATAAAACAGATTTATTTAACATTATATTACTATAATGTGGGTCCTCTTTGTTTAACCCTCCTCATAATCATAATACAATATCTTGACCAATAAATGGAATAGCTGAAAATAAATTAGTAATTACTAGTGCACCTCAATGTGACATTTGTCCATATACACAACAATACTATTTATATATATATATATATATTTCGACTATACATTAAGCATCATTTCAGATACCCATTAGTGGACTAGTCTGTCGCGATTATTTATTTAACCGACGATCTTAATTATTTTTTTTTTAATTATTGATCGTTTTCACTAATGTCGCCATGATATTTATTTATATCATATTAAATATTTAATATTTAATTACTATACTATAATATTTCTAATAAAAGTTATTTATTATAGTCATATATCTTTATATATATGTTATAGTAGACTATCATATAAAAAAAAAAAATAAAAATATTATTTATTTAGAATATAAAATTTAGTATTTCAAAGATAAGGAATAATACCTGATTTTATTAGTATAATTTTATTTTTATTATTAATAAATAGTAAATCATTTTTATTAATAAATGATTTAATATAATTATTATTAGATAAAAAATTATTATTTAAATAAGGAATAAAAACATTAGGAATATAAATATATCCTTTTTTTAAACAACGTAAAATAAGTTTATCACTTGTACATAAATAATGACTAGCTAGAGAAATATTTTTAAATTGACATAAAAATTCATTATTTTTATTTAAATTTTTATATATATCTTTTTTTATAATAAGATTTGAAATTAAAGTATATTGATAATTATATAATTTAATTAGTTTACTATGAATTAATTTATTTTTAGTTTTTTTTAATATATATTTATTTATATTAGTTAATTTTTCTTTATTTTTTTCTTTTATATTAGTTAATATTTTTATTAATAAATTACGACGTTCTTTAAAAAAACTAATTTTTTTTATACTTTCTAAATTATGTTTATAGTTTTTACTATTATAAGCTTCTTGTAAAATATTATATTGTGGTAATAATGTTAGAATATATAAAGTTTCTAAATAATATAATTCTTCATAATTTATTAAATTATTATTATCTTTTAATTCAATAATACCAAAAATAAAATTATTTAATCCATATAATTTAACAGATTTTTTTAAAAATTTATTACCATTTAAATTTAATAAATGTTTACAAAATCTTAGATATATATTATTTATAGAAGATCCAATATAAAATTTATTATTAATTTTATTAATAATAATATAAATACCTGTTTTATTTATTAATAGATTTATTATATTTTTATGTACTTTTTTATCTTCTAAATTATCTCATGCATATAATAATTGAATATCTAATTCTTTTAATACTTCTTTTACTGTTTTATCAGTTATAGAATAATTTATATTATTTTTTATAATTTTTTTTAATTTTAGATTATAATAACGTTTTTGATTAATATTATTTAATAATTTATTATATTCTTTAAGATAATAAAAAGAAGAATTTAAATTAATACTATTCATTATTAATATATTATTAATATTAAAAACTAAAGAATAAGATTTTTTTTTTATATGATATTAGGCTATTGTTATTTTTATAACCTAAAAATGCTGCTGCCATTGTTAAAATGAAAATTACTACTCCTACAGTTCATACTAATGTTCTTGGTGATCTATAAGATCCATAATATAATCCTTTACCAATATGAATATACATACAAATAAAGAAAAATGATGCTCCATTTGCATGCATATATCTAATTAATCATCCAAATTGTACATCTCTCATAATATGTTCTACTGATGAAAATGCTAATTCAATATTTGATGAATAATGCATTGCTAAAAAAATTCCTGTACAAATTTGAATTACTAAACATAATGCTAATAATGAACCTAAATTTCATCAATAATTAATTGATGATGGTTGTGGTGAATCAATCATATAACTGTTCACTAAATTTAAATATACATTAGATTTTCTAAATGCCATTATTTTTTTTTATATATATATATTTTTTATATATACTTTTTTATATAATAGTTATATATATATCTTTATTATATATACTTTTTTATTTTTTTATATAATAGTTAGAATTATATATTTATATACCCCTCAAAGATTAATAAATAACCGTTAACTTAAATATTACATAATTTAATTTATTTGTATTTATTATTATTTTATTAAAGTAAATAAATAAATTAATAAATAAATTAATAAATATATTTTTTATATATAAATATATATTCATTTTTATATATAATTATTATATATAAATTTATTATTAAATATTCACAAAATCCTTTACCCCCCCCTTAATTAAAATATAAATAAGGAAGGCTGGAGAGATTATATTATTATTTTATTAATATTTTACCGGTGGCCCAAACATTATACAGCTAATTAAAGCTGTGTTTAAATATGACCGCCGGGTTTATATAAATATATTAAGTTATAAAAGTTTATAAAATAAGAAGATAAAAATTATCAAAGTTAAGATATTTTTATTTCCTAATATATTTATTAAATATTCGGTATGTTTTTTTTTTACTATTTTAACCTTAACCGGAATCGAACCGGTATTTTCAACATGAAGAGATGATGTCGTAACCATTAGACGATAAGGTCTAATTTTATTTATTTACCCCACCGGTCACAAATATTATATTACACAGTCCCCGCCCCCCCCCTAAGGGGGGCGGGGACCCGAAGAGTTAATTAAATCTGTGTTTAAATGTGCCGGCGGGTATTTATATTTTTATTTATATATTTTAAATATAAATATTACTTTTAGATACTTTATTATATTATCCATATTTTTATATTATATTATATATATATACCTCTCCGGACCCCCCCCATCCATTATTAATGGATGGGGGGCTTTTTTATTTATTATTTATGTAGATATATTTTATTTTTATTATTTTTATTTTAATAAAAAAAAAAATAAAAAAAAGGAGTTTATAGAATATTTAATATAACAATAATTTATTATTATTTTATTTTGAAGAGTTAATTTATTAATTTTTTTATTAATAACCCCGGCAAAATAAAATAAAATGGTCCCATTTAAACACAGCTTATTAAAGCTGTGTTCATTTTTTTTTGTTGGGTATTTATTATTATATTAAAAATATTATTTTAATAATTAATAAAAACATAATAAAAAGTAATCATTTATATAAAAAATTTAATAATTAAAGAATAATAATTTATATACAAAATAAAATGGTCCCAAACATTACACAGTTTTAATCTCTCCGGGGGACTATATTTAAATGGAAATATTATATTAATAAATAAATTATAAAAATTATATATAATTAAAAAGTATATATAAATATAATTAATTATTAAGTTAATTAAATATAAATATAAATATAAATATAAATATAAATATAAACATAAACAAAGAAAGGAGCTATTTTTTTTAGATATAAATAATATTATCATTAATTTGATATTTTTTTTATAAATAAATTAATTAATCCTCTTTGTTTATTAATATAAAGAACCAAAGAAATTATATTTATTTTATTATTAAATAAATTCATTATTATATATTTTATAATCATAATTAGAAATATTATTAAAATTATTATTATTATTATATTAGATATTTTAGATTTATATAATATATGTATATTATATTATATATTATATATTATATATTATATGTTATATGTTATATTAGGGATTCGAACCCCAAACCTTTCGATTACAAAACGAACGCTCTACCAATTGAGCTAATATAACTTTATTTTTATTAATATCAGATTATTAATATATTTATATAATTATATTTTATTTAATAAATCTTTTCTTACTTATTATAAATATATAAATAAAAGATAATTAAAAAAAAATATAAATAAGATAAAATAAGATAAATAATTATATTTTAGAAATTAATAATTATATTAAAATTATATTTTTATATAAAAATATAATAAATAATAATAATTATTAAAAATAATAAATAAATACCCGCCGGCACAAATATTACACAGTTAATCTGTGTTTGTGACCGGCGGGGTAAATAAATAATATTATATATAATATTATATAATATTAATAATAATAATAATATATAAAGATTGATTTTTTATAAAAATATATATCAAAAATTTATTAAAACTATGGGCCCCCCAATTCTTAAAGAATTGGGGGGACGGTGGCTATTTTATTACCCCGGCGGTCATATTTAAATACAGATTTAATTAACTCTTCGGGTCCCCCCTTAGGGGGGACTGTGTAATATTAATGCCGCCGGGTACTTATTAATTAATAAAAAATAGCTATATTGTATATAAAATATAAATATATATTAAATAAATTATTATAATATATATATATATATACAATAAATATTATATAAATATTATATAATATATTATTTAACTACTCTCTAGGAAATAATTATATTTATACCATTTTACTATAAAATTATTTATTATAAAATATTTAAAAAAGATAATAATAATAAATATTCTTCTAGGCCTCCCGCCCCCCCCCATAAGGGGGGGGCGGTGGCTATAAATATTATAAAATTAAGCTATATTTATTATTATTTTATTAAGATATATAATATAATATAATATAATATAAAAATAATTATATATATCCAATAATATATTTATATAATTATATTTTTTATAAAACGATATATTTATTTAAACATAGCTCTTCGAGCCCTCGCCCCCCCCAACCCTTAAAGGGTTGGGGGGGGGCTTTAATAAGCTGTGTAATATAATATAATATTTATGATTATTTTGTTTTTATAAAATTAATTATAAATAACTCTCTGGTTCTTAATTTCTTTTAATAATTAGCAAGCAAAAACTTAAATAATATTATATATTATTAAATATATAATAAATATAATTTAAATAATATAATATAATATTAATATAATAAATAATAATAATAATAATTAAATATTCCCGATAAAGTAAAGCAGCACAATTAAACACAGTTAATTAAATCTGTGTAATATAATATTTTATTTTATTTTATTTTATTTTATTCTGCCGAGGTAATTAAATATAAATAAGTACCTGTATAAATATTATACAGTTAATCTATGTTTGTAACCATTTTATTTTATTTTATTTTATTTTATTTTATTTTGTCGGGATAATTAAATATAAATAAGAAGAACAATGACTAAATATTATATAACTCTTTAAGTCATTATCTAATAAAAAACTAAATTTCTATCTATTAATAATAATTTTATATAATATTAATATTAATAAATACCCGTATAAATATTATACAGTTAATCTGTATTTATGACCGACAGGAGAATTAAATTAAATTTAATTAAATTATATAGTTTCGATATATTTAATAAATAAAGAGTAAAACTCAAAGAGAATAAATACCTGCACAAATATTATATAGCTGTGTTTAAATGTGATTGCTAGGATTATATTTAAAATAATTTTATTATAATATAAATAATAATAATATAAATAATATTATATATTATTAAATAAATATCCAATATTTTTATATTTATTAATTAGAAAAATAAGTTATATTTAAATATAAATAATAATATATAATATATAAATATAATATAATAAATAAATATAGAATTATATTATTTAAAAAATAATTAATTAATTAATTAATTAATAATAATTAAATATTCTTGATAAAGTAAAGCAGCACAATTAAACACAGCTTTAATCAGCTGTGTTTGTGATCATTTTGCCGGGATTTTATTAGTTTTTATATTAATAAAAATATAATTAATAATAAATATAATAATTTATAAAGATATAATTATATTATATATAAAAAGCTCCTATTCGTTAATTATAAATGAAGAGAATAATAGTAATGAATAATAGATTAGATATAAAAAAGATAACTGATAAATTAGTATTAACCATCAAAGATAGAAAACCTATATATTTATTAATTTTAGTATAAAATAATCAGATAATTATCTCATCTTAAGGCAACTTCATATTTTATATGCATTCAATATTTATTTTTTATTAACTTAGCTTATCTACTATGACTATTATTAAAATATAAACTAATATAGATAATATATATATAAAAAAATATATATATATATATTATATAATAATCAATAGATACACCATAGGTTAATTCATTCTGATCCTTGCGTACTAAGAATGAGTCTTAAGTTGATAATATTACCTATAGTAGATAGGAACCATACTGATTTACATCGTATTTAACCCAACTCACGTTACCTTTTAATTGACGAACAGTCAAACCCTTCTTAGCACTTACAACCAAGAGGATAGGTAGAGTCGACATCGAGGTGGCAAACATAGCTTACAATATCTACTCTTTCGCTATATTACCCTGTTCAATTTATTATTTTATAAATATTTTTATTTTTATAAAATTTATATTAATATTTTTTATTATATATATATAAATTTTAGTATTTATCAATTTGTTACCAAATTGTTTAGACTATGTCATTATCAAATAATTATTAATTATTTGATATTGGGCACTCGTGGATAAATTATTGTTAACCTAACTCATTATCTAGTCGTTGAACGTTTTTATAACCATTTTTATTTATTTTTTATTTATAGAAATTAATTAATTAATTAATAATAATGAAGGTTGTTATAAACTTCGCTGCAAATTGTCCAATATTATTTATTTTATTTATATAATAATATTAGGATATTCTTGCAATTCACCCAATTTACTCCATTTTCTTCCTATAAAATAAAAATTAAATAAAGGAAGAAAAGGATAATTATATTTCACAATATAATGGGACAATAGGATAGTTTATCCCTAGCGTAACTTTTATTCGTTATCAATAACCTTTACAATCAGTGTTATTTGTTCATTATGCCATACTTACGTACTTGTTTCACTTGTTTGTGTTACAATTGTTGCACAGTTATACCATTATATTAATTTAATACATTTTATTATATAATATAAAATTTTTTATATTATTATTATTGTTTTCCAGACAATTTTACTGTACATATTTTATTCTATTACTAAGATATATTTATATAAATATAAATATATCCCTATTTACAATTAATATATATAATTTATATTTTTTTATTATTAATAATATTATAATATGTATATGGACTTATTCAGATATTTTTGCTGAAAATGACGCCCCATCAAAACTACCAATTAGAGATTGTCTCCTAATAATAATATAAATTAATATATAAATTAATTATATTATTATATTTAAGAATTATCTATTAAATATATTATATAGGATTAGAATTATTATAATATAAATATAAAATTTATATATAATATCATAATAAGTATCTCATTAATATTTAAACAATTACTTAATATTCTGAATATGATATATAATAATTCGATCTATCTAACTACAGTAAAGCTGCATAGGGTCTTTCCGTCACACTATAGGTACACAGCATCTTCACTGCGATTTCAATTTCACTTAGCTTAAAGGGGAGACAGTTGTTGTATCATTACGTCATTCATGCAGGACCATAATTAGTGGACAATGAATTTCGCTACCTTAGAACCCTCAAAATAAGGCTGCTATTTACCTAACTTTAATTAATTCATCTTTTTAATTTATTAATTTATATATTAAGCATGGAGCAGAGTTCACACCTTATACTTAAACTTATCGTTTCTGCAAAGTGCGGTGTTTTTAGTAAACAGTTGGACAACTTTGTTTTTATTTCTCTTTATTGACTAACGTTAGAGCTTTTTTTGCCGAGTTCCTTCCCTTTAATTCTCTAATTCACCTTCATATTCTCTACTTGCATACCTGAGTCGGTCTACATTACGGTATTCATAAAATTTATTTCTTGAACTTTATTAGTTTATTATTTTTTTTTTATAATTAATAATTAAGTTGACTTTTTTTTTATTTAGATTTATCCTATCGTTAATATATTTTTATTCTTATTTAACTTAAGGGCCGTACTTTTATAGTTAAACCTTATGCTTTAGGTGAAAAGGTTTTTACCTTTTTTTCGTTACTCATGTCAGCATTCTCTATCTAATTACCTTTTTTTATTTTATTTTTATTATTAATTAACTTAATTAATAATATTTTTCATTAGATGTTCTATTACCATATTATTATATTTATTTTATATAATAATATTTAGATATTCGGTTAGATAATTATATTTTTTTTTAAGATCCGTATATTATTTATTAATATAATAATAATAATTAAATATTATTATTATAATTTGAAATATTATATATATTTATAAATCAGTGCATTGTTACATGTTCATTAAAGAATGGTTATTGTCAAACCCATCAACTGATTGTATTATAATATTTTAATATTTTTTTCACTTATTATCTAATTAGGAACCTTATATCTTAATCTGGGCTGTTTCCCTTTAGACTATTCACCTTATCGCGCATAGTCTGACTCTTTATCTATATAATTAAACATTTCGAGATCTAATATCTTTGATAAAACTGCAATAGTTCCCCAAATAATAACTTTTTTTTAATTATTGATATTTGTAGCTGTACCGTTCTTTAATAAATTATTTTTATTAATAATTATATTTATAAAGGCTATACTTACATATATTTCATAGAAAACCAGCTATCTGCAAATCAGATTTGTCTTTCACCACTTATCACAACTAATCAGATGATTTTGCAACATCAACCTGTTCGACCGTTTTATTAACTTTTTTATTTATTAATTTTTTCCGTCTTGTCATAATAAGATCATTTGCTTTCGGGTCAATTAATATTAACTTTTCCACAATTTTTTTTTATTCAATTTTTTTTTAATTTTTTTATTTTGCTAATATTAATTACTTGCTGACCCATTATACAAAAGGTACGTTATTGATTTTTTATCTATAACTGCTTATAGAATAACCATTTTCATACTTTCCCTTGCGGTACTTATTTTGCTTATTAATACTATTTAGTCTTAGAACTAGTTTGTCCTATTTTCTTACATATTTTCTTACATAATACTTTTTTATTATTAATTTTTATAATATGACTATTTATCATTTTCTCTCACCAATACTTATGATATCTCGGTTGATTTTTTTTCCTTAAGTTACTTAGATGTTTCAGTTCACTTAGTCTTTTTTTTAGGTTTCCCTTAGGTTTTAAAAAAATAAAAATTAATTAATTATTATTTTTTATTAGTAACCTTTACTATTAATAGCTTTTGTATTCTATGATTATCCCTTTAAATCTTTTTTATAAATATTTCAAATCTATTATTCATTACTTATATACCCTTCTTTTTTAAGATAAGATAAGATAAGATATATATTATTACAAGGACAGAGAGACTTGAACTCCCAATGATTGATTTGAAATCAACTGTTTTACCATTAAACTATACCCTTTATCCTATACCCTTTTTTTATTATTAAATATTTATAATAATTTATTTTGTTTTTTATAATTATTTATTTTGTTAATATATTCATTAATATTTATTAAGATTTTTATTATTAGATAGTTACCATCATACCCCTCTAAAAAAAACAGGGATCTGTAGATTAATTATTTTTATTATTTTTATTGATTAAAAAAAACAGGGATCTGTAGATTAATTATTTTTATTATTTTTATTGATTATATTGTTAAACTCTCCCCCCCCCTTGAAAGGGGCTTTTTTTTATTAATAATTAGATTTATTAAGATTTTTATTTAATAATAAATTCATAAATAATATAAATAAATACCTTAATAATATTTATATTAGATTAAATAGAAAAAAAAATTTTTTATTATATTTAATTATAATTAATAGAAATATATAAATATTATAAAATAATAATAATATATAAAAAAATATTCGCACAAAATATTATATTACACAGTCCCCGCCCCCCCCCCTAAGGGGGGCGGGGACCCGAAGAGTTAATTAAATCTGTGTTTATTATTATTTTGCCGAGGTAAATAATAATAATTATATAATAATTATATATTAAAATATAAATAATATTATATTAAATAATATTAGAAAAATATTATTATTATTATTATTAATAATAATTAATTAATTAATTAATTCATTAATTTATTAATTTATTAAATAATATAAATAATACCTAATAACATAAATATTAAATAAATTCATTATATTTAAATATAATTATTTTAAATACCTATCAATATTAATATTATATTAAACAATAGAGATTAAATTATGTTTAATAATGATAGATAAGGTAAATAAAGGAATATTCAAGAAAATAATAAGCCCACCGCAGGTTCCCCTACGGTAACTGTATTTCAACTTCGCATTAATTCGTAATATTTCTTATATATATAAATAATTAATTAAAATATATTAATAAATATATAATAAAATTTAATAAATATACATATTAGGATAATATTATGTTTCAACGCGTGATGAGTGATTAGTGCGAAACAGTTAGAGTATTCACCGTAACATACTAATTTACGTATTACTAGCAATTCTTTTTTCATATAATCGAATTTCAGATTATAATCCATACTATATATAATATATAAATATATTAAAGATTAAAATGTTTTATATTATTAATTCTATATTTTTTTTATATATATTTATAATTTTGTTCTCATTTTATTATAGCACGTCTATTACCCATATTATAAGGATCATCATGATTTGTCTTAATTCCTTTCATTTTATCAAAAAGATAGAAATATTATATATAATTAATTATTATATATATGGAGTTATGTTCGTTAATGAACTTAATCTAAGACCTTGCAGCACGAACTGAAGACAACGATGTAACGCCTGTATTATAATTAAGATTATTAATTATATTATTCAAAATATGGTAAGGTTAGTCGAGGATTATCGAATTAAATAACATGCTCCACTGCTTAAGTCTGTAACCGTCTATTGTCTTGAGTTTCATTCTTGCGAACGTACTCTTCAGGCGGAACACTTTCATTTTCATTTATTTATAATTTATTTTTTATAAATGGTGTTCATTGTTTACAGCTAAAACTACTCGGGTATCGAATCCGTATTGCTACTTTAGCTTTCGTCCCTCAATGTCAGTTAATATTTAATTAATACCTTCACATATACCAGTCTTATAATGATCATTATCATTTCATCCTTACTATTATAATTCTTTAATTAAATTTATTAACTCTAAATAACTTTTTTATTATTCATTCTACGGACCCTTTAAGCCATTATGATTAACGCTAGCCCCCATTGTCTTACCGCAGCTGCTGGCACAAATTTTGGTTAGGACTATTAAAATATAATATTAATATTATATCCATAATTTTTATTATGGTAGTTTATATCATTATTTTCACTATTTATGGATTTTATTTTTAATCAATTTATATAATTTTTATTTTTTTTATTATTTATTTTATTAAATATATATCATCCTAATAAGTAACTGGGTCAATCTTTCGATCATTGCCCAATATTCCTCACTGCTGTATCATTTAGATATTGACTATGTTTCAGAGTCAACGTGATCGTTATAACTTTCATTATCGACTATGGATCGTTGGCTAGGTAAACTTTTACTCTACCTACTACCTAAACCATTATTGGCTTGACTATAAGCAAATAAAAGGATTTTTATTCATTTTTTTACTATATATTTTTATATATTTTTTATTAAGCATTTAACTTATCTTATAGTTCATAATTCCATATAATTACTCACGTGTACACCACATATTTATTTCATCATTTGATTAATAAACGTTTGATTTGCATGTGTCATGTCCTTATTTAGCGTTTAATCTGAACCAACATCATGTTCTTATTATTTTTTTATTTTTCTCTTTATTAACCTTTTGTTAATATTTTTATTACTTATATATATATATAGATATATCTTATATTAATTAATTAATTAATTAATTATTTTTTATTTTTTATTATATTTAAAAATATTAATATAGATATAAATATAGATATAAATATAGATATATTTCGGATGATGTAGGATTTGAACCTACGAAGCCTATTATGACTTATGATAGCTCAAATATCACACCTTAAACCACTCAGTCAACCATCCTTTTATTTAATCTTTTCAATACATTTTATTGAGAGATTTATTGGAATGATTTAGATTTATTTGAGACTAACAGGGATCGAACCTATATTGGTACCTTATCAAAGTACTATTCTAACCAATTGAATTATAGTCTCTTTATATATATTATATCTTTTTTGGAGTTAATGAGACTTGAACTCATATTAATTGCATGCAACGCAATCGTTCTACCAATTTAACTATAACCCCCTCTCCAGGCCCCCCCCCCACCCCCCTAAGTGGGGGGGGGGCTCCTTTATATTATATATATTATTTTTTTAGTCCTCAATAGGAATCGAACCTATCTATTCTCATTAACAGTGAGATGCTTTAACCGATAAGCTATGAAGACATACTTTTTTTTAGTAATATCATTATTTTTATTACTTATACTACCTCTCCGGTTACCCCTTTTACACTTATTACCAATAAGAGTTATTTTAATTAGATTTATATCCTTTTTTTTTATTAATTAATTATTTTTTATATTTTATTATTTACATTCTTGTTAATTATTTAATAAATAATATAAAAGATAATTAATCAAAAGCCCCCGTCGCTTAAATGCAAAGATTCAGATAATTTAGTTAAGTTAGTTATTTCTTAGTTAATTATTAGTTATTAATTGGAGAGGTAGAGTTTATTTATTTATTTACATAAATATTTTTTATTATTATATATTTAGATATATTACTAATATTATTTATATGTTTATATATATTTATATATATATATATTCGAGATATATATTATTTAGATATATATTTATTTATTATATATTATTTATGTAGATATATATATATATTCGAGATATATATTATTTAGATATATATTTATTTATTATATATTATTTATGTAGATATATATATATTTATTTATTTATTATATATTATTTATGTAGATATATATATATATTTATTATTATTTAATATATTTTTAGGTATTTATTATTAATATTATTATGTTGATTTTTTTTATTTTTTAGATAATAATATATATATTTCTTGTAGATATTTATAAATTATTTAGAAATATTATTATATATATTAATTAAATATATATATATAATACCCTTCTCTTATTTTTTAGATAAGGGGGTTGGAGATATTTATATATATATATTTAGATATTTATTATTGAAGGGAATAGGAATTGAACCTATGAAGGACTTAGCCATTGAGTTTACAGCTCAACTCCAATTACCAACATTGGAGATCCCTCCTTATTATATACATATATATATTTATTATTTTTTATATATATATTATATACATATATATATATTATTATTACTTTTTTTATATATTATTATGTATACCTTTTTTATACTTTAATATATATATATAGATATTATTATTATTTATAGAAATATATAAATAAAGAAATATTCACATAAATATTATACAATTAAGTTAAGTTAAGTTAAGTTAAATTAAATTAAATTAAGTTAATCTGTATTTGTGATTATTTTATTTTTTTTTATAATAAATAAATAAATAAATATTATTATTTATTATTTATTATATATTATTAAGAATATATAAATTATATATATTATTAAATTAATTTTAGTTAATTATTATTATTTATTTATTTTTATTTAGAATTATAAAGATAAGATATAAATCTATAGATTAGATATATATAATATATATTGAAATTGTTATTTTTTTTTATTTAGATATATATATATAGATATTATTACTTATAATATATAATATAATAGAATATAATTATTATTATTTACAAAGAAATTATATATAATTATTATTAATATAATAGAATAGAATAGAATAGAATTTTATTTTATATTAAAAAGAAGTAGAAAGTTATATATATATTATTCTAATTTATATATATATATTTTTATATTTATTTATTTATTTATTATACAATATAATATAATATAATATAATATAATATACCAAAATATAATATATTATATATTTTAACCCCGGCAAAATAAAATAAAATGGTCACAAACACAGCTTATCTGTGTTTAAATGGGGCCATTTTATTTTGCCGGGTATTTATTATTTTTATAATAATTATTAATAATATAATTATATATATATATATTATTAATATATATATAAAGAGCCTTATTATAGAGAGGGAATCTAAAGATATATATATTTAAATAAATACCCGCCGGCACATTTAAACACAGATTTAATTAAATCTGTGTAATATAATATTTGTGACCGGTGGGGTAAATAAATATTAATATTATATTACATAAAATATATAATTATTAAAATTTAGAATATATTTATTATTATTATTAATTATTTATTTAGATTATTCAAAATATTTATAAAGAGAGGGAGAGATGAAAAGAGTTATAAAAATATAATATATAATTAATTTTTTAATAATTAAAATAAAGTTTTTTTTATTAATTTAATGAATGAGTGGAGAATTCGGAAAGAATATTTATTTATTAATATATTATTTATTAATATATTATTTATTAAATATATAAATATTATATATAATATAAAATATATATAGAATTTTTTTTATATAATATTATTAGATATAATAATTATATTATAAGCATTAAAAATTAATAAACCTGACAAAATAATCACAAATATTAGATTAAATTAAATTAAATTAAATTAAATTAAATTAAATTAAATTAAATTAGATTAGATTAAATTACATAGTTAATTAAATTAAAACTTTTTGGACTATATTTAAATAAAAGAGGAAAAATATAAATAAAAATGATAATAGTTAGTTAAAAAAAAAAAATATTATATAATTTAATATAATATAAATATTATAGAATATAATAAAATATAATATAATATAAATATTATAAAATAGAAATAATATAGCAGATAATTAATTAAAAAAAAAAAAATAGAATATTATTACATAAAAAAAATAAAAAGATAAAATATAATCAAATATTATAAAATATTATAAAAAATATATATATATATATATAAATATTATATATATATAATATAATAAAATATAATAATTAATTAATTATTAAAAAAAGGGTGGGGGGGAATGATAAGAATATAATTAAATATAATTAAATATAATAAAATATAATTAAATATAATTAAATATAATTAAATATAATTTAATTTAACTTTAATATTATATTTACCATTTTTATTAATATTAGATAAATTAGAGATATTATGATTAGCAGGGATATAATTTAATTTATAATTATTATTAATATGTCCTCATAAATATTTTTTATTACGAAAAGTACCTATTAAAATTCTTAGAGTATTAGTTCTAGAAATAGCTTTACTTGAAGCTAATCTACCATTAAATAGAATAGATCATCCAGTTAAATATTTAAACATTAAAATATTCATTGGAATATTATTAATATTTAATGAATTATAAATATTATTAATAAAATTATTATTATTATTTAATTTATTAATATTATTATTATTATTATTATTATTTAAATAATTAATAATATTATTATATTTAATATTATTAATATTATTAATATTATTAATATATGATTTAGAGATAATTTGATCATTTAATTTAGGAATATTATTAAATAATAAACGTGAATATTGACCTTTAATACCATTATTATATTTATTAATATCTTTATTAATACTTTTACTAAAAATATCACTATTTATATATGTATATGATAATTTAATAGGTTCAATAGTTACTTGTTTATTATAATAATAACTTAAAATTTTACTTATATTATTATTATCATTATTTAATAAATTTATTAATTTTGATACTATATTTATATAATAATTATTTATATTATTATTTTTTAATTTATTATTATTATTATAATAATAAAATTTAATATTTAATTTATTTACTGTATGTTCATAAATTGGTTTACTAATTAAAATATCTTTTATAATATTATTATTATTATTTTTATTTATTAATTTTAATGTTGTTATTTTATATAATAATTTTGTTACTATATTATCTATTATTATATTATTAATTTCTTCTTTTTTATTATAATTATAAATTTGAGTTGATCATGTATTTATATTATTTATATGTTGTAATTTTACACCTTTATTTTTTAATTCATTTATATATTTTATTACTTCTTTATTATTTAAACCTTTATTTAATCTTTCTTTATTTAATTCTAATAAAATTTTCTTTAATCATAATTTATTTATTTCTTTATTATTATTATTTTTTAATAAATAATTTTTTATTAAATTTAATGTCATTACTTTTTTTATTTTTATCAATAATTTATTTATATATTTTTTTTATTATTGTATCAATTATATATTGATATTTATATATGTAGTTATTTATACTTGTAGAAGGACTTGAACCTTACATAGTTCGCTTATGAGACGAAAGTTTTAACCAATTAAACTATACAAGCTTACTTTTTTTTATATTTTACTTTTTTTTATATTTTATTTTTATTTATTTTTTATATTATTTTTTATAATATATATTTTATATATAAATAAAGGAGATATAATATTATATATATTTTTTATCAATTTATTTATTAAATTTATTAAAAGTTTATTAATTAATTAATTAATTAATTAATTAATTGATTAATTTATTTATTTATTTTTTTTATTAATTATTAATTATTTTATATTTATATATTAGAATTATTATTTTTATTATTATTTATATATTATTATATTATTACTCTTTAGGCCCAACCCCCTTTTAAAGGGTTGGGGGGGGGGCGGGAACTATAATTTTTATTTATTTTATATATATATATATATATTTATTTATATAATCTTTTTTATTCATTCATTATTTATTTATTATATATATTATTTTATATATAAAGAAATTATTTGATATTATTATTTATATTATTTTTAGAATAATAATATATATATTATTTAATATATAATTATTATATTTTTATTTATATTATTTTTAGAATAATTTATATATTTTATTTTTTTTATTTATTTCCATTATTAATAAAAATAAGGTTTATATTAGATTTTTATTTATTTTATCTGTAGATATATATTTTTATTGATTTTTATTATAAATATTATTATATTATAAATTTATTTCTGTAGATATATATATTATTAAAAAATTTATTAATATTATATTATAAATATTATTATATTAGAAATATTATTATTTATATTATTAATATAATATTATCATTATTATTATTTATTAATTAATTAATTAATTAATTAATTCATTTATTCATTTAGATATTTATTATAATCAATATATTATTCTATAAAAAAGGGTAAATTTATTTAATAATTATATTAAATTTATTTAATAATTATATTTTTTTATATATAAATATTAATATATATATATTAATATAGATAAATTTAGAAATATTATTTTTTTCATATAAATTAATATTTAAAAAGGAAGGGTGAATACTGAGAATCGAACTCAGATTAAATGCGCCACAAGCATACTTTCTACCATTGAAATATATTCACCGATAAATATTATATTATAAAGATAAAATATAATATAATATTTTTTATAATAATTAATTAATTAATTAATTAATTATATATTTTTTTATAGTATATATATATTATATATAATATATAAAATTATATTATTACTTTTAATACATACATACATATATACAGACATATATACATACATACATACATACATACATACATATATATAAATAAATATATATCTAGATATATATATAAATATTATATATATAATATTATTTATCCTATTGATTTTAAATACAGCTTATTTCATTTATTCATTCAACCCTGGAAAGAATTGGGATTATATTATATTTGTGTAGGTATTTATTTTATAGAATATATATTTATTAATTATATATTTATATATATATATATTTTATTTTTATAAATAATATATAAATATCCTATAGGAATTGAACCTATATAATTAGTTTCGTATACTAATATTTTACCTATTAAATTAAGGATATTAGATATATAACTACAGGCCACCACCCCCCCCATTAAGGGTGGGGTGGTGGCTATCCGAATAATATATATAATATTTATTTATATCAAACGGAAAATATGAGGTTCGAACTCATCAGAATATTATAATTCAATTACTTAGCAAATAATCTGCCTTACCCATGGCTAATTTTCCCCTTTTTTTCGAATCTAATCAGACTTGCACTGACATCAACCATCGTGACAAGATGGGACTTTACTATTAAGCTACAGATCCTTATTATTTTATATATATATATTTAAATATTTTTATTTATTATTTTTTTTATATATATATATATATAGAATTATTTTTTATTTAACAAAAATAAAAGCTTTATATTATTAATATTTATTATTATTTAATTAATTTAATATATAAATAAATAAATACCCGCCGATATATTTAAACACAGATTTAATTAAATCTGTGTTTGGGACTATTTTATTTTGTATATAAATTAATTAATCAAGAAATAAATTAATCAATATTTATTTATATAAATAAATAAATACCCGCCGGTCACAAATATTACACAGTTAATCTGTGTTTGTGACCGGCGGGGGAAATAAATAGATAGATAGATAGATAGATATATATTGTAATATTATATTTATATATATAATAATATATAAAAAGATATTATATTTATATATATATATTAGAATTTTTTATTTTATATAGGTAGCGAGACTCGAACTCGCATTCAATGTTTGGAAGACATCCAGTTTACCAATTAACTTATACCTATTATTATATTAACTTTTAAAATACCTTTTTATATACCTTTTTATTTATGTTAATATATTTTAGATATATATATATTTTAGATATATATATTATAATATTTTAGATATATATATTTATTATTTATTTATATAAAATATAATATAATATAATATAATATAATATAATATTTATTATTATTTATTTTTTTTTATATAAATATATTTATTATAATAATTTTTATTATCTATTTATTTAATATCAATTAATTAATTAATTAATTTTTTATATATATACATATTTATTTATATTAATTTTTTATTAATTATATATTTTATACTTTTTATAGATTTTATTATTTATTTAATAATTAATATATATATAAGAATTATATTTATTTAATTAATATAAATTCTATAGACTTTTTATTATTATTTATTTAAAATATTTATTATTATTATTATTATATATAAATAAATAAATAAATACCCGCCGGCACAAACACAGTTAATCTGTGTTTGTGACCGGCGGGGGAAATAAATACCTATCAAGATATTTATTTAAACACAGTCCCAGAATCCTTTAAATATTGAATTGAGAGGAGAGTTGATTAAATTTAATCTATATTTATTATTATTAAAATAAATAAATAAATCAATAAGAAAGAAGAATTATTATTATTACTTATAGTACTAATACTCTCTCCATGATTTGAACATGGAATCCTAATATTAGAAGTATTATGCTTTAACCATTAAGCTAAGAGAGCTTATATTATATATATATAATTTATTTATATAAAATTTATTTAGATATAATTTATTTACAAAAATAATTAATTATTATATTTTTTTATATTAAAATATATATATTTATATATATATAATTTTTATATATATATATATACATAAATCAATCAATAAATAGATAAATAAATAAATAAATACCCGCCGGCACATTTATACACAGTTAATTAAATCTGTGTTTGTGACCGGCGGGAGAAATAAATAAATAAATAAAGAAAGAAAGAAATAATAGATAAATAGATAGATAAATAAATAGATAGATAGATTTTTATGAGAATAGCTGGAGTCGAACCAAGCATGGGTTGCTTAAAAGACAACTGTTTTACCATTAAACAATACTCTCTTTTTACTTTATTATTTTTAATATTATTTATTTAAAAAGTATTAATTAATAAATAAAAAATAAGATTTATTTTATTTATATTTAATAAATTAATTATTAATAATATAAAATTTATTTATATATATTTATTTATTATTTATATTAGAATATATATATATATATAGACTATAAAATATTTATTATATAATATAAATAGATAAAGACCTAAAAATAATATATATTTATTTTTATATATTTATATATTATTATGTATAAATTTTTATTTTTAACCAAAGAGATAAATATTAAAATATTATAAATTTTACATTATTTTTATTTTATTTATATTGTAGATAATTAATTATTTATATATATATATATAAATAAATAAATAAATAAAAAAAGAAATATATAATTAATTAATTAATTAGAATTTATTATTATTATTATTATTATTATATATTATTATTATTATTATTATATATTATTATTATTATTATATATATTATTATATATATATATTATATATCAATATTATATTAGATAATTTATTTATTAAAATTATATTTATATCGAACGGATAATTAAAAATATATTATAAATTAATTAATTAATTATTAATAATAAATATAGATTAGAATTTGAACCGGTTTGATTCGAACAAACAAACTCCAAACTCAAATTTTGGTGACTTACCTATTAGTCTACAGCTCATATAATATATAATTAAAAAATATTTATTTTTTTGCTACTTGAAGGACTTGAACCTTCATACCTTACGGTAATACATCTTAAGAGTATCGTGTCTACCTGAATTCCACCAAAATAGCTATTAGATTTTTTTTTATTCTTTTTTATAAATTTATATTATTAGATTTTTATTTATTTATACTTTATATATATTTAGATATATATATATAAATATTTAATATATATATATATTTTTTTTATATTTATTTTAATCATTTATTATTTATTATTTATTATAGATTATATATTATATATTATAGATTATTATAGATATTTATTATTTTTATATTTATAAATACTTATCAATATAAATATTATAGAATAAATAATAATTAACTATAATTATTATTATTTTATAAAGTTAATTATTATTATTTATTAATTATTAAAATATTATATTTTATTAAATATAATAATAATTACAATTTTATATTATTACTTATACTCCAGGCCACCGCCCCCCCTTAATGGGGGGGGGGGGCGGTGGCTATTAATTAAAAATATATTCTAATATATTAAATATAGAAATAATAAATAAATTAAATATATTAGTATATAATTTAATTATAAAAAGATAATATTTTATATATTTTTATTAAAATAAATAAATACCCGCCGGCACAAATATTATATTACACAGATTAACTGTCTTTGTGCCCGGCGGGGTAAATAAATAAATATATATATATAAATTATATTGGAGAGTTAATTATTATAATATTCATAAATATATATATATAAATAATTATATTATAAATTAAATTAAGTTAATTAATATTATAATATTTTATATTTATTAAATAAAAACAAAAATAAGGAAAAGGAATTTATATAAAATAATATTATATTTATTTAATAATTTATAAATTATTAATTATATATTTTTTAATTAATATATTTTTATATATTTTTAACTGTCCGATATAAATTATAATTAATATAATAAATACCCGGCAAAATAAATATTACTTCATTATTAAATACTATTCCAAACTTTTTTATAAAAAGCAATAGTTATTAATTTTATTTATTATTAATTAATATTATATTTAGAAAAGATATTATATATAAAATAAATATATATATTATATTTAGAAAAGATATTATATATAAAATAAATATATATATTAATATATCCCCCTGTGACTCAAATATAGTTAAACTGTATAATGTTTGGGATTATTTTATTTTGTTTATATATATTATATATATATATATATATATTTATTATAAATATGTATTTAATTATTATATTATTATATAAAATTTATTAATTATAAATTATATTGGAGAATTAATTATATTAGTATATATATATTATATATTATATATTAGTATATTATATATAATCAAATATTTATTATTATATTATATTAATTTATTATATTATATTATATTATTAATAATATTATATTAAAGAAATAATATAAAAATATATAAAAATAATAACTGTTAATAATAAAATAAGTATTAAAAATAATAACTATTAATAATTAAATAAATAAAAACAAAAAAATAAAAAAAAAAAGAATATTATTACATAATAATTTATTAAAATTAATATAAATTAAACACCTCATCAGTAGAAAACAATATATAAGAATAATCAAATAATATCTAAAACATGTAAATAAATAACTAGTGTTTCATATCCTACATGATGACTAGAAGTTAAATGATAATTTCTTAATCTTCAATAATTAATAGCTAACATAGTAGCTAACATAACCATATGTAAGAAATGTAAACCAGTACCAGCATAGAATACTGAACCATATACACCATCACTAATAGTAAATGTAGCATTAGTATATTCAATATATTGACAAATTACAAAAATAATAATTAATCATAGTGTAATAAATAAACCTGATAAAGCATCTTTTCTATTACCTTGAATTAATGCATGATGACTATAAGTTACAGTTGCACCAGATGCTAATAAAATAATAGTATTTAATAAAGGTAATTCTGTTGGTTGTACAGCTTCAATTCCTACAGGAGGTCATACACCACCTAATTCAATTGTAGGACTCATAGCTGAATGAAAGTATGCTCAAAATAAACCTGCAAAAATTAATACTTCTGATACTACAAATAATAAAAAACCTAAATTAATACCTTTTCTTACTGCAATTGTATGATCTCCTAAATATGTTGCTTCTGCAATAATATCTCTAAATCATAATAGAGCACTACTTGTTAATACAAATAATGCTAATCATACTAAATTCATATTTCCAATATATCCATGCATTGCTAATGCTAATGATAATGCTAATGATAATAATGAAAATGATACTACAATTGGTCATGGTGATGGTGCTACTAAATGAAATGGAAATTGTTGATGTCTACTTCTTTCTAAATGTGTCATTTATTTTTTTTTTTTTTATCTTTAATATATATATATATCTTTTTTATTTTTTTTTTATATATTATATTTTTGTTTTTTTATATATATATAATAATATTTATTATATAATAATATATTATATAATATAATAGAATAAAATATAATATAATAGAATATATTATTATATATATATAGTTATTTTATTACTATATACCCTTTTTTAGATTTTTTATATAGTTATAGGAAATATAGGGTTTGAACCTATAACCTTTCGCGTGTAAAACGAACGCTCTACCAATTAAGCTAATCTCCTTATTAATATTAGAATATATATATATTTATTTTATTACTTATATTACTTTCTAAGATTATTTATTATTTTTATTTTTATTTATTAATATAAATATTATATTATATTATATTATATAAATAATATTATTTTTTTTATATTAAATTAATATATATATTTATATATTATTTTTTTTTATAATAATAATTATTATTATTCCTTTCTTAATTAATTAAAAAATAAAAGCCTATAAATTTATAATTATTTTATTAGGAATAAATAAATAAATAAATAAATAATTAATTAATTAATTATATAACATAAATAAATAATTATATAACATAAATAAATAATTAAATAATATAAATTAATTAATTAATAAATTAATTAATATATATAATAATCAAAAACAATTAATAAATATATTATTATATATATATATATTATTTATATATATATATATTTTTATATATAAATTAGATATAAAAACATATTAATAAATAAATAAATAAATAAATAAATTATTTATTTATTTTTATATATTATATTTTTGTTTTTTTTATATAATTAAATATTATTATTATTATTATATATTATTATTATATAATATATTAAGAGATGAAGAGAATCGAACTCTTAATGAATAGATTTGCAATCTAACAGTTTAACCTTTAAACAACACCTCCATTTTTTATTTTTTTTTTTATATAATTAATTATATATATTAACTTTTTTTATTAATTTATTATTTATATATTTATATATAGATATTTTATTAATATATATATTATATATATTAACTTTTTATATAATTATTTACAATACTATATAATATATACAGATAGAAGATTTAATAAATAATTATATAAATTAAATAATAAAATATTATATAATAATCTTTGATTTATTTTATAAATTAATTAAAAATATAATATTATATTTATTATTATTTATTTATATATTATATATAATTAGATATATTATATATTAATTTATATTATAATTAGATAAAAAGTATATAATAAATATTTTTATTTATTAAAAATATTTATTAAATATAGAAAATTCATTTATAACCAATAAGTAGGACTAAAAAGATAAATAATATATAATATTTTTTATATTTTTTAGAATATAAATATATATTTATAATAATCTCCTTTTATATATTTTTAGAGATATAGAAAGAATATAATTTATTTTATTAATTATTTATTATCAAATATAAATAAATATATTATTAATATTATATTTATTTAGAATATATATATATTATTATATAACTCCTATTTGTTATATTTTTAATAACAATTAGAAAGAATAATAAATAATTATTTATATGCCCTTAATGAGAATCGAACTACATGTAGGTAAATCTTCAGTTTACTGCTTTACCACTAAGCTATAAAGGCTATATATTACTTATAATATATATATATATAAATTTATTTATATAAATAAATAACATAAATTAATTAATTAATTAATTAATTAATTAAATAGTTATAAATATTATATTACACAAATAATATTATTTATATGGATCCCTCTTATTAAAAATATTAAAATATTAAAATATTAAAATATTAAAATATTAAAATATTAAAATATTGAAGGGGGGAAATTGTATTTAAATAAATATATCAATGGGTATTTATTTATTTTTTATATATATATATATATGTAAACACTGAGAATTGAACTCAGATCCTATGCACCTAAAAACATATATTCTACCATTAAACTATATTTACTATTTTTTTTTTACTATTTTTATTAATATTATATTTATAATTATTTATATTATAAATATATTATTATTTATTTATATTTTTTATAATATAAATATATATTATTATTTATTATATATTATATAAATATATTAATTATTTAATATTAAAGAGATTATATATATTATTAATTATATAATGTTTTAATAAAGAATATATTATATATATTAATATAATCAAATATTACCTATTATTATTATTATAATTAAATATAAATATTAATATTAATAACATAAATATAAATGTAAACATAAATATTAATATTAATATTAATAACATAAATATAAATATAAACATAAATATTAATATTAATATAAATATAAATATAAATATTTATATTAATAACATAAATATAAATATAAATATAAATATAAATATAAATATAAATATAAATATAAATATAAATATAAATATAAACAAGAGGGAATAATTTAGAGATATATATTATTAGATATATATATTATTAGATAGATAGATATATATATTATTAGATATATATATATATATTATTTTTATTATATATTTTTATTATTATATAATAAAACTTTAATATTTATTATTATATATAATATTAATTAATTTATTTATGTTATTTATATATTAGATATTATATATTATAATTATTTATATATATTATAATTATTTATATATAAGATAATTCATTTATATATTAGATAATTCATTTATATATTAGATAATTCATTTATATATTAGATAATTCATTTATATATTATATATTAGATAATTTATTTAAATATTATATATTAGATAATTATTTATATATTAGATATTATAATTATTTATTTAAATATTAGATATTATAATTAATTATTATTATATATTTTTATATATTTAATTAATTAATCTATTATAAATATATAATTTATTATTATTATATATATTTATATATTTATTTAATTAATCAATATATTATAGATATATAAATTATTATTAAGATATTATTAATATATTATATATTAATTCTTACTTATATATATATATATATCTATATCTATTATATAAATATAAAATATATAAAATATAAAAAGATATATAAATATATATAAAATATATATTTAAAGAACAAAAATTATAATAATTAATATTAAAAAAGAATTATTATTAAATATTAATAATTAATTTTATATATAATTATTATTGATAAATTAATAAATTAATTTATAATCAAATAATTATTATTATATTTAAGAATATTAAGTATATTATACTTTTTTTTATATAAATTATATAAATATATAATATATATAATATATAAATAATTATACAATATAAAAATAATAACAAATATTATATTATACAATTTTTATAAAATAATAAAATAAAATTAGTTGTATTTGTATTATTAAAGATAAAAATATAATTAAATATAATTAATATAATATAAATATATTTAATTTTTAATATATTATTAATTATATTAACTATTATTTTATAGTTAAAAAATAAAGATTGATTATAAAAGATCTATAATTAATAAATAACTAATAAAAAACAAAAATATTAATAATTAATTATAATATAAAAATAATTAAAATATTATTAATAATTTAAATAAAATGATAACAATTAAATATAACTCTTTGGGGTTTTTTTTAAGATAAGGGGTTAATTAAATTAAAGTTGTATAATATTTATGTAAGTATAAAATATAAATTATTAATATAATAATATAATATATTATATATAAAATAATTAATTAATTAATATATATATATATATAATATATATTATAAAAATATATTTATATAATTTATTAATAAAATAATATATTTAAAATATTTATTATAAATACAATTTAATTATTAATAATATTAATATATAGATATTTTATTAATTAGATAAAGAATTGTATAATATTTATAATTATTTTAATTATTATAAAATTAATAATAATATTAATTATTATCTATATATTTTATATTTATTTATTATATATTTATAATAATATAAATATTAAATTTATTTATAAAAAAAACAAAAATAAAATAAAACTAAAAATAAATAATATTATTACTAATAATTATTAAAATTAATTAATTAATTAATAATAATAAAATTATTATATATTTAATTATTAAAATAATGAAGAATAATAAAATAGTTTTTTATTAAAAAAAAAAGTAAGTAAGTAAGTAAGTAAAAAGTTTATAAAGTTTTAATTTTTATAAATATAATTAAATATATTAAATTATATAATAAATAATATAATTTAATATAATATAATATAATAATTAATAATAAATAATTTATTATAATAAATTATTCTTTAAAATATATTTTATTTTTAAATATTTTATTATTTTTGTTTTTTATTTATAAATAAAAAAATTAAATTAAATTAAATTAAATTAAATTAAATTAAATACAATAAAAATATTTAATTATAAATATAATATCAATAAAAAATTATAATTAATTAATTAATTATTTATATTATATACAAATACTTTTATTTTAATAATTATTATTTAATTTATATAAATAACGTATAATATTACTATTTATATAATAAGTTAAATTATTATTATAAACAGGTTTTATATTTAAAATTTTATTAATAATATTATAAAAAGTAAAATAATTATTAATAATAATATTTTTATATATTATTTTTATTTTTTTTATTAAATTTATTTAATTATTATTTTTATTATAAATTATATAAACTTTTAATATAAATATTTAATACTACTTTTTATAATTTTTAATTAATTATTAAATATTATTTTAATAATAGTAATTAATAAATAATAATAATATATAAAATTATATTTTATAATCTTATTATATTATTTTTTTTATAAAAAAAATTTTTATTAAAATAGTTATTATATATAAATTTTTATTTTTTTTTTTTATAATTTATTTTTAATTAAATTAGAGATATATATATAATTTTTAATTAATTAATTAATTAAAATATATAATTTAATAAATTTTAATATATTAATACTATATTCATATTATAATATATTAAATATATTAATATTAAAACTTTTTTAATAAATCTTTAACTTTAATAAACTTTAAAATTAAATTATTATTTATTTTATTATAATAAATAAAATTATTATATTAAATATTTTATACTTAATTATTAATTAATTTTTTATTATTACTTAAAATTATTATTATTATATATATTTATATTATTAATTAATTAATTCTTTTTTTTATTTATAATATAATATTTAATAATTAAATAAAAAAATAAAAAAAAAATTGATTAAAGATTTAAATAATTAAATAAAGATATTTATACTTTAAAAAAAACAAAATAAAAATAATATTTAAATATTTTATAAATTAAATAATATAATTATTTAAAGTAATATAATAATTTTAAATAATATAATATTTTTATTTTTTTATTTAAATAATATTTAATATTATCTAAACAAATTTTATTATCAATATATAATATAAATTAATAATAAAATTTAACATATTTATTTATTATTATATTTTATATTTACTATTAATAAAATTTATTAATTATTAATAAAAATATTAATTATTTTATTTTATTATTAATAATTATTATTAATAATTTTAAGTAATAATTTATTTTGTTTTTTTTAATTAATTAATAATATAATTTATTAAATATTAATAATAAAAAAGGAATATATAATAATATTATTATTAATAATTATTTATTTATTTATTTTTATTAATAATAATTATTGTTCATTTAATCATTCTAAAAATGAAGGTAATGAAACAGCTTCAATTTTAATAGGCATAGCTGAATGTGCAAGACCACATAATTCTGAACATTGTCCATAGAATACACCTTCTCTTTGAATTAAAGCAGAAACTTGATTTAATCTACCAGGAGTAGCATCAACTTTAATACCTAAACTAGGGATAGCAAAATCATGAATAACATCAGCAGCTGTTACAACAAATCTAATATGAGTATCAACAGGTACTACTACAGAAGTATCAGTATCTAATAATCTTAATTGACCATCTTCTAATAAATCTTCAGGAATAACATATGATTCAAATTCTACTGTTTCACCACTTTCATTAATAAAATCTGAATATTCATATTTTCAATATCATTGTAAACCAATAGCTTTAATAGTCATAGCAGGTGAAATAACTTCATCACATAAATATAATAAAATAAATGAAGGAAAAGCAATAATTAATAATACTACAGCTGGAAAAATTGTTCAAATAATCTCAATTGTTTGACCATGTTTAATATATTTATATGCAATTGGATTTTTTGAATATGTTCTTAGAATAGTAAATAATAATCATGATACTAAACCTAAAATTACTAATAAATAAAACATAATATTATCATGTAATTCTAAAATACCTTCTTGATTTGGTGTTGCTGAATCTTGAAAATAAACTCCATAAGGTGTTGGTACATCATTTATAATAATCATATTATTTAAATTTGATAAAAATGTTAACATTTTTTACTTTTTTTTTTTTTAGACTTTTTTGTCTTATTTTAATTATTTTTATAATAGAATCATAATATTATTTATTTTTCATATTATTACTTATACTTATATAGAATCCTCCCCCCCTCTTTTTATATATTCTTATTTATATTATTAATATTTTTATAAAATAAAAATAAAAAATATATATAATATAAAAAACCTATAAATTATTATTTTTTATATTATATTATATATATATATCTTTTTATTAAATATTTATATTCTCATTTTAATATTATTTTAATTTAATCACCCCCCTTTTTTTTTTAAGATTGAAAGTTAGGAAAGTTATCTTTGTTATTATTTTTATAAATTTATATAAATATTATATTATATTATATTGAAAAAAAAAAAAAAAATTAATTATATTTAATTATAACTATTCCTCTTGTTATTTATTATTAAATAAATAAATAAATAAATAAAAAGCTATAGTTATAAAAATAAAATAATATAAATAATAATATAAATTAATAATATAAATAACATAACATAAATAACATAAATAATTAATATTAAATATATATATTTTTTTTTTATATATATATATATAATTATTTATTATATATATTATTATATTTTATTAAATAAATTACATAAATAAATAAATAATAATAATAATTAATTAATTATTATAGATATTATTTATATATATATATAAATTAGATTTATTTAAATTTTATATAAATTTCCTCTCTTTATAGGGTTGGGAGGTTATATAATATTTATTATTATTATTAAATATATATATTTTGGTTTTTTTTTATTAATAAATATTTATATTAATAAATATATAAAAATTTTAATAAACTATTTTATATTTATTATTAATTATAAAATTAAATATTTAATTATTATATATATATATTATTATATTAAATATATATTATTATTTAATATAATAATAATAATAATTTATTAAGAATAGAATAGGTATTTTATTTAATTAATATATATAACAAAGGTTTATAAATTATTATTTATTAATATTTATATTAATATTATTTATTATTATTATTTATATTATTTAAATTAATATTATTTATTATATATATTATATATTATTATATATTATTATATATATATTAATTTATTTAATTTATTTATATATATATATAAATGAATTAATTCATTAATTAATTAATTAATAATTTTTATATAATTATTTATTATTATTATTTATAAAAAGATATTTATTATTAATTAATATTTTATATAGCCTTCATTTTATAATTATTTAAGAATTGATAAAAAATAAATAAAAATAAAATCTAGAGAAATATTAAATTATTTATTAAAGTTATTAAAATTATATTATTTATGAAAGAAAATTATAATTATATTTATATATATATTTTAAATAAAGATATTATTATTAGATTATTTATTAAAAATAATAGTATTTTATATATATATTAAATATTATTATATATATAACATAACATAACATAACATAACATAACATAACATAAATAATATAATATAACATAACATAACATAAATAATATAACATAAATATAGAATATTATTATTTATTATTTTATTATTATTATTAATTTTATTAATATATATATATATAAAATAAAATAAAATAAAATAAAATAAAATAAAACAAATATAATAATAATAATATTAATATTATTAATATATTTAAAAATTTATTTTTTATAATTATAATAATTTTTAATAATATATTTATCATTAATAATAATATTATTTTTTATATATAACTAAATATTATATTTAGATATATTAAAATATTTATTTATTTATTTATTAGTTAGTTAGTTAGTTAGTTAATTAATTAGTTATTTATCTTTAAAAACTTTAATTAATTAATTAATTTATTATTTAAATTAAATATATATACTTCATATATTTTTATTTTATTTTTATAAAAATATTAATATCATAAGATAAATTATAATTATAATTATAAATAAATTTTATATTTATAACCTTTTTTTTTGTTATATATCATAAATAATAATATATAATTTGTTATATCTTTTTCTATTTATATTATTATATAATTTATTTAATAAATTTATATCTTTATAAATATTATATAATTATATAATAATAATAGTTTATTTTACTTTTCATATATAAAAGTATTATTTTTGTTTTTTTATAATATTACATAATATAATATATTTATATTATTAATAAATAATAAATAAATATATAATTTTTATTATTTTATTAATTAATATTTTATTTTTTATTAATTAATATTTATTTTTTATATAATTTAATAAATAAATAAATAAATACCCGCCGGCACATTTAAACACAGTTAGTTAATCTGTGTAATATAATATTTGTGACCGGCGGGGTAAATAAATAAAAGGAATATTATTATTATCATAAAATATTAAAATTATATAATTTTTAATAGTTACCCGTTTTAAAAAATAAAACAAAAATAAAATTATAAAGAGAGAGATTTAAAAAGCTATTAAAGTATTTAAATTTTTTTTTTATATTAAATAATAAATAATATATTTATTACAGTTATTTTTATTTTATTATTTGGATTGATTAATATTTTTATTATACCAATTAATATTTATTAAATTATATAGGATAAATATATTTATATCAAGTTTAGAATTATTAATTTTATATTTTATATATATTATTATTTTTATTTATTAATATAAATATTAAATTATATTTTTAATTTATTTTATTATTAATTTTTAATAATTCTTACTAAAAAAATATATATATATAATAAAATATAATAAATTATTAAATAATAATTTATTAACAAAAAATAATTAAGAAAAAATACTAAAAAAAAGAATAATAATAATTATAATATTTTTAAAGATTTATTTATTATTTATATAGAAAATTAAATCTTTATTTTTTTGTTATTATATTTTTAGATAATTAATATCTATTATTTTATTTTTTTTTATATTTTATTAATAAACAAATAATATCATCTTTATAAATATAATATGTTAATATAAATTGCATAGCTTTATTTTATTTATTAACTACACAATTAAATCCACCATCAGTAAAACTTACTAATCATCACATTTGTTTACTATTAAATTTTAAATTGTTATTTTTTGTTTTTATCTATATTTTTTTTTTTTAAAAAGAATATTATTTAGATTTTTATTTTTATACTACGATTGTTTATTATACGGCGTATAATAATAAGAATGAAATCATTAAACAGAATAATCCTGTTGCTTCTGCTAAGGCAAAACCTAAAATAGCAAATGGGAATAATGTATCTTTTAATGAAGGGTTTCTTGAAACACCATTAATTAATGCTGCGAAAACAATAGCAATACCAATACCTGCTCCTAATAATCCAATTGTTGAGATACCTGCTCCAATGTATTTTGCTGCTAATACTAATTGCATATTATATTTTTATTATAAAGTATTTAACTTAATTTTTTTAATATAATCATATATATTATTTACTCTTCTTTTTATAATATATATATATTGATTTTTTATTTTTTTATATTTATTTTATATACATTTATATATTTTTTATAATTATTTTTATAATTATTATTATGTATAATATTCTATTTAAATAATGAATTTAATATTTTTTATATAAATATATATCTTATTATGTTTTATATATCATAATTATATAATAGAATTTATTAAAAGAAAAATTTTAATTAATTAATTAATTATATAAAAATTAATTATTTATATATATATTATTATTTATTATATATATATTATTTATTTAATCTTTAATATAATTATTAAAGTTTGTATATTATTTATTTATTTATTTTATATATATATATTATATAAAATATAGAATTTATTTTTATTTATATTTAATATAATACCCCATATTTAATAAATTGGAGACCTAGAGATAATATTATATAATAAAATATTATATTATATAATACTAAGAAGAATATATTTAATAATATAAAAATTATTTAATAATTAAAAGAATATAATATAATATAATTAAATAGAAATATCTATATCTACAGGTCACCGCCCCCCTCCCCACCCTTTAAGGGTTGGTTGGAGGGGGGCTATATTTATATTTATATTATTATTTTATTATTATTATTATTTATTATTATTATTATTTAATACAGTTGATTTTATTTAATTAAAACACCTTTTAAGAAAGGGAGGCCCGAAGAGCTGTGTTTATGACCATTATATTTTATTATATTTAGCCGGGTTTTTATTTATTTATTTATATATATATTATATATATTTTATTACTTATAATTATATATAATCCTTATTATTCTTAGTTATTAGTTATTAATTATTAGTTTCCGTCCTCTTATATAAAAAATTCAGAGAGTTATAGAAGGTAAAGATATAAAAAGTTTATTATTAATAAATAAATATTAAAAAATAATATTATAAATATATATATATATATAATATAAAATATATAATTATTATTATTATTATATTATTTAATAATATAAAAACCCTCTATCAATAAAAAAAAACTCAAATAAAATATAATTTAAATATAAAAAAAAAAAAATAAGAATATAGTCAATAAATAATTATATATATAAAAAAATATTATATATATAATATATTAAGTTAATTAATTAATTAATAAAAATTAAAATTAAAAAACATTAATGTAAGTATAAAGCATCTTTTAAGTAAGAAGAAGTTAAAATAGCTCAAACATAACTTTGAATCATAGCAATAGCAAATTCTAAACAAACAATAGCTAAAATACCAATTAAAGGAATAAATCCAAAAATAAAGTAAATATAACTAATAGACATAAAAGTTAATAATAAACCACCTAAAATAATCATTAATAAATGACCAGCAATAAGATTAGCTGATAATCTTAAACCTAATGAAATAGCTCTAGCAAAATAAGATAATAATTCAATTAAAACTAATAAAGGAACTAAAGGTAAAGGAGTACCTGCAGGAACAAATAATGAGAAGAAAACTCAACCATGTCTATATAAACCTAAAATTGTTACACCTAATCAAATAACAGTACTTAATGATACAACAAATACTAAATGAGCTGATAAAGCAAATGAATAAGGAATCATACTAATTAAATTAGCTGTAAAAATAAAAATAAAGAAAGTATAAACTAATGGAAAATAATAACCTCAGAATTTACCACCAATTTGTCCTTTAACCATATTTAAAATAGTATCATACATAGCTTCTTGTGATACAAATCATCTTGAACCTACAATTTTATTATTATTATCTGTTAATAAATTTAATCCTAAAATTGTTACTAATACAATTAATACATATAATGTAAATGTTGTAAAACTTAAACAACTTAAATCAAAAAATGGTGATACAAATCCTAAAAATACTCTAATCTCAAATTGATCTAATGGTGAATTAATATAAGTATTTAATAAATTTAACATTTTGTTACTTATTTTTTTTTATAACCTTTAATATATACTTCTCCGGGCCCCCCCCCGCCCCCCCTGCAAGTGGGGGGGGGCGGGAGGGCCTTTTTTTATCTTTATTAAAAAATTAAAGAAAGATTTTTTATATATTATTTTTATCTGATAATACATTTATATATATATTTTTTATATTATATTTGTATTTTTATCAAATTTATATTAATATTCCCGGTAAAGCGGTCACAAATATTATATTATATTACACAGCTGATTAAAGCTGTGTTTAAATGTGACCGCCGGGTTATTATTAATAATTTAGATATATATATACTTTTTTTTTATTATTATATATATTATTAAATTAGTTAATTTTTATATAATTATATTAACTTGTTTTTATTATATTTATTAGTAAATATTTTTAATAAATTATATTATATATTAAAATTATTATAATATAATATAATATTTATTTATTTAGATTATATAATATAATAAAATTATTTAGCCCCCCCCCCAACCCTTAAAAGGTTGGGCGGGGGGCCTGTATAATTATAATTAATTATTAATAATAAGTATTTATATTAATATTATTATTTATTATTTATTAATTTATTAATTTATTTTTTTTTATTAATTATTATAATTAAATATATTTTATATTTATCGAATTATCGATTTAATCATTTAATGAATGGTATATAATATTTAAAAATATTTATTATTTATTTATAAATTAATTAATTATAATATATATATTTATTTATTATTTATTATTATATATTATTTATATATATTATTTATTATATATAAATGAAAATAGCCACCGCCCCCCCG